GAAGATCACGAAAATGATCCCTTCTTGAATGGACCGTCTCGTGGATCATTCTATGACAAAAGCGAGATCGAAATATACAACCAAAAAAGAGCTGCGTCAAAGTCAGTCGACGGCGTACGGGCGAAACTATATAGACTAGTTTCTCTAAAAGTTGGCCGCCTTTTCCGGGATCCAAAGGAAATTGGGAAACTAATTTACGCACGAATGAAACGAGCTTGCACTTTAGCAAGACCTATTTTGATCAGGGTGATTGTCAAAAGCATTCTCAATATCAATATGTTTATGTTTGGGAGAAGGCCTTCGCATAATGCGCGGGTTCTTTATTATTGGATATTTCAGGCTATGGAGCAGCATAATATGTTTATTAGTAGGTATATTAATATAAACAATGAGGTGTTTAAGAATATAAAGAATGCGGTGATGGATTGGATGAGTGGGGATATTAAACCGATCTCGGATATAAAACTAATGCTAAAACTATTATTTATTGATATTGATGAAACGCCAATGAAGAAACCAAAACCAAAAAAAGGATCTTATTTCGCGCGAAATAGGATTTTTACTAGACTTTTGAGTCTTAGTACTGAATATGATAAACGGGAACAGAAACTAAATATAAGAAACTTATTCTCACAAAAAGAAGATATAAAATTATACAAAAATAAGAAAAAATTATACAGAAAGAAGAAAAAGAGACTTTCTTTTCTTAAAACAGGTTCCCCAAGAAGTCTAGATTCCAAAGATAGAAGAGAGGTTTATCAATTTTTAGTTCAAGCAACTCGATACTTCCCCCGGGATAAGAAAGAATACCTGACACTTTTGAAGACCAAATACTTTAACGTGGATGATCTGGATTTTGGTATGGATCTTTGTGAAGTGTCCCAGAAACCTTTTATGGGTAATATTAAGAAAAGGTATAAAATATGCATTCAGGTCGCGACGAGCAAAGCCACAATCGTCAAAAGAGTCCCTCAATGGAACTACTATCTAGCGGAAGCGGACACTCGATGGTTTTCCCGGTTTTTGGTAAAAGACAACAAATGGGCACCAGAACCCATGTCTTACCGTACAAAAAAGGCAAAATTTCGGGGAATTCCCACAAGACGCCACATGCAGGACGATGACTACAGCATGTCGCTAAGTTTTGTCCTAAAGCAGTTTAGGAGGCCTGATTTTCGTCGACATATATTGAAAGGTACGGTCCGCACCCTAAGACGTAAAATGACGGTTTGTGCGGGGTATCAACACAGGGTGCTGTCCCCACTTTTTTTGCCCAAAAGAAGGAAAAGTACTCTATTAATTCTATCGACTTTAGATATCCGTGAGGTGCTGAAACGATTTCGTAGAGGTCTGGTATATATGTGGGAACCCTATGGTTTTTTTGAGCTACACTTCATATCAAAGCAGATGAACCCAGTGTTGCAAAACCTACTGAGGGACCCAATGTGTAAAAAACTTCGTATGGACCTAATATTTAGCAAAGGTTGGATTATAAAAATTTTGAGACTTATGTGGGAAAGTCCTGATTTTCTTACAGAGAACGAAGGGGGGGCAGAAAAAGAAAAAGTAAATAAAAAAAAAGAGACAAAAACAAAAGAACCTGAATCAAAAAAAACGGAAAGCGAGACGGAGGCCCATAAAGCATATCAAAAAGCATCTCAAAGAATGAACGAACTGTTGATCCGGGACGCCCGCCAAATCATAATATCAGACCTCTGGGGGCTCTTTGATGTCGGTCACGCAACAAGAGGTTGCTTCTTAATGGCCCAAGCAATTTTGAGAAAAAAGATTATATTCCCGTTAGCCATAATAATAAAAAATATAGCTCGTACACTTTTATTTAAAACTCCCGAATGGTCCCAGGATTTCGAGGCTCTCAAAAGAGAAAGATATACTCTTTGTCACGTTAGCGGGATCCCCCCTAGCGGCCCTTTTGACTCAAAATTTCCGGAATTCTGGGTGACAGAAGGAATGCAGATAAGGGTCGAGTTCCCCTTTAACCTACCTTGGTGCCGATCTGAGAGAGCGCCCGAACCCGAAATGGAAAAAACAGATTCTTATTTAACGATTTGGGGCAAGATATCCGATATGCCTTTTGGTGATCCTATTTCGCAGCATTCTTTTTTTCAAGAACTAATTGAATTTTTGGAAACGGAGGTTTTAGCGAACTTTCAAAAGAAAAAGAAAGGGTTTCGAAGAGTTCTTTTATTTTTAAAAAAAAAATTCTTTAGATCCAAGCTGCTAAAAGGCTCAAAAGTCAAAAAAAGAAAAAATTCGAAAGAAATTTCTCAATTAATAAAACCGAAAAAAGAAAAGGTCTCAAAAGTCAAAAAAAGAAAAAAAGGGAATGAAATATCTGAATTAATAAAAAGGAAAAAAGAAACAAAAAGAAAAATGAAAGATATGATGGATAAAACACACACAATCAGAAATGAAATAGAAAGGATTACAAAAGAAACGGAAAAAGAACTTTTAACTTTCGAAACAACGGTTAGTTCTAACAAAACAAGTTTTTATTGGCAAACAGTAGAATCACTAATAAAGATTTTGAAAATATTAAAAAGAAAAAAGACGCGATTAATTCGGAAATCTTATTATTTTTTCCAATTTTTAATTGAAACGATCTACGTGAATTCGATAAATAACTTTCTCGAGGAAGTTAATAAGAGAATTAATGTTCTGAGAGTTGTTGCACTGCCTAAATTAACCAAAAAGATTAGCAAAAATATAATTAAGAAAATAAAAAAGAAATACTTTATTTTAATTCTAGAAAACCCATCTTTTTTGAACTTCTCCTCTTTGTCACAGGCATATGTATTTTACAAATTATCACAAACCCAAGCTATTAATCCCTATTTAAGAGCTTCTCTTCAATATCGCGGTACATCTCTTTTTCTTAAGAAAAAACTCAAGTCCTACCTTGAAGCATATTTTTTTGGACAAGGGCTAGGGCATTCTGAATTCAAACAAAATTATGGAGTAGAAAAACCCTTTTTTCCTTACAAAGTAAAAGATAAAAGCAATCCATGGAAAAACTGGTTAAGGAGTCATTTTCAACCATACATTTTATCTGACTTAAGGTGGTCTAGATTAGAACCACAAAAATGGCGAAATAAAATGAATCAACGCCGCATGGTTCAAAGTAAAGATTTAAAGAAACAGGATTCCTATCAAGTAGACTCAATACCTAGCGAAAATTCGAAGTTTAAAAAACAATATAGATATGATCTCTTAGCATATAACTTTCTTAATGATGAATCTAAGAAGGACCCATATATTGAAGCACCATTATTGGTAAATAATAAACAAGCGGCTGTTCATTCTTACAATATACACAAACACAGCCTTGTCAATACGATCACAAAGAACCATACCGCTTTTTTGGAAAAAGGGCGTCTTTTGAATATGCATATCGATTGTAATAAGAAGATGAAAGATGTATGGGCAATGACGCCAGTTTTAAGTTATAGACTTCTACAATTTTCTTCTGGAAATCAGATGGATAAGAACGCTATAGATTCTTGGATCTCTAATGATCATAGGTCGCTCGGGCCGTACGCTGACGACCCAATGGCCGCTATAGCATGGGAGTCTCTTAAGCGGTCCCTATACGTCTGCCGACCGTGGGCAATATCCTGGGTGCTACAGCCCCACTCATTCTTTGTGAAATGGCCAAGCCTAGAAAACTTGGGATATGATCGGGAGATTCTTTCTGCACCACTTACGGCTAAGCTTGCAATGAGTTTTCATATGAATGCGAGGTGTGCCGAGGCGATATTAAAACCTACGTGGATGGCCTTACTTTATGTTGACTTTTTTTTAACGGACTCTCTTAATCATATTAATCATTATGAAAAACATTTGGATAAAAGGCGTAAACCACTAGACCAAAAAAACAATCGGATAATGGAGCAGCGTGTCAAGGAGGACCTTGAGGCGCAGGCGGAGGCAATTGGCACATCCATTTACGAGAAAATAAAAAGAAACTCAAAGGAAACAGAAAGAAACTCAAAGAAAACAGAAAGAAACTCAAAGAAAACAAAAAAAAACTTTTTTGATTGGATGGGGTTTTGGAGGGTCTTGAATAATGAAGACGAACTGCGCCTTTACGCATCTAGATCAAATCTAGAAAGATCAAATTTAGAATCTTGGCTCTTCCCAGAATTTGTACGACTTTATAATTTATGTAATTTATATACGATGCAACCATGGACCTTAAAGATCGACTATCTTTTTCAAAATTTGCAGATAAGGCTAACCGCTGACTATGATTATTTATCTTTATGGTCTGACTACTACAGCTGTCCGTACTACTTATCCAAACAGACCGAAAAAAAAGAAAAAGTCAGCCAGCCGCTTTCGTTTGCCCGTCCTACGTCTAGTCTTAAGCCTAAGCATAGTGTAGAGTTTTTACAACACTCTTTTGATGACAAAACAAAGGAGTATTTAAAAGCGACAGTAAAGGTGCTTCGAGAAGAAATGGCCAGAAAAGAAAAAGAAGAAAAAGAAAAAGAAGAAAAAGAAGAAAAAGAAAGTCGCGAAAAAGAAGAAGTAGGAGGACGAAAAGTAAAAAAAAAGAAAGAAACAAAAAAAAAAACGAACATTCGCTTGATAGAAGGCCACTGGACTCGCGCGCTTGAGAGTCTAGAAGACTCATATAATTTTAATGTTCAATTAAGCTCGACATTTTTCAGTGACTATTGGATCAAATATCGACTACAACTGCGGTCCATGAGATTAATATGGCTACTAAAAATGCACGAGCTGCCGCCGAATACGACGACCATGGGTGTCAAACAACAGGGACGCCTCCTTAACCAGGTGATGCTCCTTATGGGGCAAAGGAAGGCTGAGGCACTCGGTGTGGAACATGCAAGTGACCCGCTTTGTCTTACTAAAACTCTTCCACGTCTGCTGAGTCTCGGGGTGTTTGACCTTGAAACGGTTCGTATATTTAAAGAAATTAATCGGAAATTTCTGAAGTATCAAATTCTAGTTATTCCCGCTATTCATAAGCAAAAATTCCAAAACTTAGAAGTCAAAAAAATCAAATTGGAGCAAAAAACGGATAAAGTTATTGGGAAAGCTAGGAACAAAGTGACACAAATTCTAATGTCTTTGGGTTCAATAACTGATACGAATAAAAATACGAATGAAAATCCCATTGTTGAAGAGCCAGCTGAACTTACCAAAAAGGGCCTGCTTGCTCCTGAAGATGTTTTATCCCCCAGAAGTCGTAGAAAATTGCGAATTCTAATGTCTTTGGGTTCAACTTTGGGTTCAATAATTGATACGAATAAAAATACGAATGAAAATCCCATTGTTGAAGAGCCAGCTGAACTTACCAAAGAAGAAAAGGAAGAACTAAATAAAACCAGAAATAAACTAATGAAATTAAGGTTCTTTCTTTGGCCGAATTATCGACTAGAAGATTTAGCTTGTATGAATCGCTATTGGTTTAATACAAATAATGGCAGCCGTTTCAGTATGTTAAGGATACGTATGTATCCACGATTGAAAACTCGTAAATAGTGAAATTTTCCTATATACCCCTACCCTATTAGATTAGATATACCCATCCCTATTATATCTACCCATACCCTATCTAGTATATGAAAGCAAAAATAGGAAGGCATGCATTGGCTTACATTTCAGCCTGATAGAGAGTCCTAATTATTCAAATGAAATCTATAAATGACTCAACAAAAGCTTTTTTCTTTTGTTGAGTCATTTCATTGTTTTACTTTTATATATAATATAAATTTTTTCTTTTCTTTTGTGAGTGCAGGAAGAAATAGACTACTCTTTTGTATCCCTAGGGCCGAATCAAGTTGAAAGTTGGATTGATTATCGATTCCTTTTTTTTTTTAGAAAATTCTAAGTTCATAACGAAATGAAGACTCTTGTGTATACAAAAAAAATTCCAAAATAACTAGTATTTTGATTACCGATCGGTAAAATTCATATAAAAAAAAGAAAGGGAAGGAGACTTTGTTTTATGGTAAAAACTCCATTCATCTCAGTTATGTTGCAAGAAGAAAAAAGAGGGTCTGTTGAATTTCAAGTATTCAGTTTTACCAAAAAAATAGAAAGAATATCTTCCCATTTGGAATTTCACAGAAAGGACTATTTATCTCAGAGAGGTCTACGGAAAATTTTGGGAAAACGTGAGCGTCTGCTGTCTTATTTGTCAAAGAAAAATAGAGTACGTTATAAAGAATTAATAAGCCAGTTGGGTATTCGGGAGTCAAAAACTCGTTAAATTTGAAAAAGAATTTTCAATTATTTGATTTATTATCTTTTTGCATTTGAATGAATTTCTTTTCGTTTTCGGCAATTCATGGAAGAGAAAAAATCGAGGAAAAACTTATGACTATACCAGCTACAAGAAAGGACCTCATGATAGTCAATATGGGCCCTCACCACCCATCAATGCACGGTGTTCTTCGGCTCATCCTTACTCTAGATGGTGAAGATGTTATTGACTGTGAACCCATATTGGGTTATTTACACAGAGGGATGGAAAAAATTGCGGAAAATCGAACAATTATACAATATCTGCCTTATGTAACACGTTGGGATTATTTAGCTACTATGTTCACAGAAGCAATAACCGTAAATGCGCCAGAGCAATTGGGAAATATTCAAGTACCTAAAAGAGCCCGCTATATCAGAGCAATTATGTTGGAATTAAGTCGTATAGCTTCTCATCTATTATGGCTTGGTCCCTTTATGGCAGATATTGGTGCACAAACCCCCTTTTTTTATATTTTCAGAGAGAGAGAATTAGTATATGATCTATTTGAAGCAGCCACCGGTATGAGAATGATGCATAATTATTTTCGTATCGGAGGAGTTGCGGCCGATCTACCTCATGGCTGGATAGATAAATGCTTGGATTTCTGCGATTATTTTTTAACAGGGCTTACTGAATATCAAAAACTTATTACGCGGAATCCTATTTTTTTAGAGCGAGTAGAGGGAATAGGCATTATTGGTAAAGAGGAAGCAATAAATTGGGGTTTATCAGGACCAATGCTACGAGCTTCCGGAATACAATGGGATCTTCGTAAAGTGGATCATTATGAGTGTTACAACGAATTTGATTGGGAAGTTCAGTGGCAAAAAGAGGGGGATTCCTTAGCTCGTTATTTAGTCCGAATCAGTGAAATGAGGGAATCCATAAAAATTATTCAACAGGCTCTGGAAGGAATTCCGGGAGGGCCTTATGAGAATTTAGAAATTCGATGTTTTGATAGAGAAGGGTATCCCGAACGGGGTGGTTTTGAATATCGATTCATTAGTAAAAAACCTTCTCCTACTTTTGAATTGCCGAAACAAGAACTTTATGTGAGAGTTGAAGCCCCAAAAGGAGAATTGGGAATTTTTCTGATAGGAGATCGGAGCGGTTTTCCTTGGAGATGGAAAATACGTCCGCCGGGTTTTATTAATTTGCAAATTCTTCCTCAGTTAGTTAAAAGAATGAAATTGGCTGATATTATGACGATACTAGGTAGCATAGATATCATTATGGGAGAAGTTGATCGTTGAAATGAGAATTGATACAACAGAAGTACAAGATATCCATTCTTTTTCCAGATTGGAATCTTTCCAAGAGGTCTATGGGATCATATGGATGCTTGTCCCTATTTTGACTCTTGTATTGGGAATCACAATAGGTGTACTAGTAATTGTGTGGTTAGAAAGAGAAATATCCGCAGGGATACAACAACGTATTGGGCCTGAATACGCCGGTCCTTTGGGAATTCTTCAAGCTCTAGCAGATGGGACAAAACTTCTTTTCAAAGAGAATCTTTTTCCATCTCGAGGGGATGGTCGTTTGTTCAGTATCGGCCCATCCATAGCAGTCATATCAATTCTCCTAAGTTATTCAGTAATTCCTTTTAGCTATCGCCTTGTTTTAGCTGATCTAAATATGGGTGTTTTTTTATGGATTGCTATTTCAAGTATTGCCCCCATTGGACTTCTTATGTCAGGATATGGATCAAATAATAAATATTCCTTTTTAGGTGGTCTACGAGCTGCTGCTCAATCAATTAGTTATGAAATACCATTAACTCTATGTGTGTTGTCAATATCTCTACGTGCGATTCGTTGAAACATAAACCTTTTCCTATTCCTTTCTTTCTAAGAAAGAAGTTGAAAAAAGGGAATAGATAGAAAAGTCTATTCCTTTTTTTTCAGCATTCGGATTGATGGACTAAACCAGATAGTTATCTGAGTGAAAGAAAACTGCTTCTAAAATGCTAAATTCGCAGTAAAAAAATAGAGTCTCATTTCCTATGTACAAGAGTTAAGCGGAAGGAAACATTAAGGAAAAGAGATCTTTACCCCAAGATTGGTTGATTAGTCATCCTGGCTTGAAGCGGGCTCAAAAGATAAACCTTATCAGGTTTTTGCTACCTTTTGTATGCATTACCCCAAATCTATTGCCATAACAAAGAGGGTTTGATTAAAAATGAGTGGATGGTTAGGAACACCAAAATACGTAAAGGATTAGTAATGGAGATTTTGTAAATTGTCCAAAAGAGTATTTTTTTATAACATAAAAAGAAGAGTAATTGGGGCTTTAAGTTGGTAGAAATGATCAGGCAGTACTCCCCACGATTCCGATCCAGAGTATGCTCCTATCCACCGATTAAAGAAATCACTATCAGGAACGAAATAATCCTTTAACCTTTTTAAGCCCCCTTTTTGTTAGAAAGAAGAATAGGAACGAAAAAAAAAAATAGATCTTTTTTCTTTCATATATCCCTATTTATGGAGCTAGAACTCCTGTCATGATTCATGAACTAAACTAAAAGAATGTCTAATCTTTTTCGTAATCGAAAATCTTGGGTTGAAATATCTATTGATATTTCGAGAAGGAGTATTTTATTGAAGGCTTAAGCTATTACTCGACAAAGAAAAATGAAAATTTTTAAAGGCTGAGATCAATTCAGAAGGACTTTTCTCTTTTTTTGTTAGTAGACAGAATTCCGTTGGCCTAATTCGGGACCTTCTATCTAATCTAATAGGTTATTACTAACTTTATCTATCCTCCAAATATATCCAGATAAAGAATACTACCTGGTCCTTAAATTTATTTGCGGCCCTTGAGGATCAGAATATTTTCGTTAGAATAGTTCCCTTGTTGGGAGAGTCTAAACTACGAAAAGACCTATTTTATTATTGTTCTTGTCTTGTTCTTTTTCTATTTTTTTGTTTAAGAAAAAGAGGATGTCCTAAAGTTAAAGAAAACAAAGATTAAGGCTTTTTTGTCTTTTCTTATTTCTTATTAGTATAATAATAAGAATGTTCAAATCCCATGAATTGTGAATTTAATTGAATGAGAGGGTAATAAGTCCTTTTTTTATTCAATTAAAAATTTGGAATCTTTCCTAAAAAATGCATTGGGCTGACCCCTTCGATCTAGACAATTGCAAAAAAAGATATTATGATATTTTCGAATAAGCCGCTATGGTGAAATTGGTAGACACGCTGCTCTTAGGAAGCAGTGCGAGAGCATCTCGGTTCGAGTCCGAGTAGCGGCATTACCCTCTTTATTAAAAGTTCAAAGAGATCGAAGGGGGCCTATATTATATTATTATTATATAATAATAATAATAAAAATTCGCGATTTCCGTTTCTTATATTTCAATTGGAGGAACCCTCACTTATTTTATTTGTATGATATTTTTTACTTTAGAGCATATATTCACCCATATATCCTTTTCGGTTGTTTCTATTGTAATTACAATTCATTTGATAACCTTATTGGTCGATGAAAGCCTAGGACTATATGATTCGTCAGAAAAGGGCATGATAGCGGCTTTTTCCTGTATAACAGGATTATTAATAACTCGTTGGATTTATTCAGGGCATTTCCCATTAAGCAATTTATATGAATCTTTACTCTTTCTTTCATGGAATTTGTCCATTATTAGGATTCTTCCGTTTTTGAAAAAACATCAAAATCATTTAAGCGCAATAACCTCTCCAAGTGTTATTTTTACCCAAGGCTTTTCTACTTCAGGTATTTTGAATGAAATACATCAACCCGAAAAATTAGTTCCCGCTCTCCAATCCCAGTGGTTAATGATGCATGTAAGTATGATGGTCTTGAGCTATGCAGCTCTTTTGTGTGGATCATTATTATCAGTAGCTCTTCTAGTCATTACATTTCGAAAAGGTATAAGGATTTTTGGTAAAAGAAAAAATTTCTTAACTGAGCCCTTTTACAATATTCAATACATGAATGAAATAAATAAAATTTTACTAAAGACTTCCCTTCCTTCTTCTGGAAATTATTACAGGTCTCAATTGCTTCAACAATTGGATTATTGGAGTTCTCGTATTATAAGTCTGGGGTTTATATTTTTAACCATAGGTATTCTTTCAGGAGCGGTATGGGCTAATGAAGCATGGGGATCATATTGGAGTTGGGACCCAAAGGAAACTTGGGCATTTATTACTTGGGCGATCTTTGCGATTTATTTACATACTCGGTCAAATAAAAACTTGAAGGGTGTAAATTCCGCAATTGCGGCTTCTATGGGTTTTCTTCTAATTTGGATATGCTATTTCGGAATAAACCTATTAGGAATAGGGTTACATAGTTATGGTTCATTTCCAATACCATAGAATTGAATTTAATAAAGTTCCTGAGAAATACAAACATAGAGTAGCGCGTAGAAGAAAAGAAGAAAACCTCGTGGAAGCCGTTGAGAACCCTTTGAATCAAGTTGTTTGTAGTGATTCAAAAGGTTCTCACAAAGGTGAAAGATATATAATTCCAATACCTTTTCCTTTTTTGACTATTTTGCTTAATTTAAAATGAAAAAAGGGGCTTCCTTTGTCATTGTCTAACGAAGATTTTGACAATTTTCCATAGGATTACTTTTTTTGTTTTATTTTTGAAAGCTTTCTATACAAAAATTCGATAGAATAGATTCGACCTTGTCAACCGATAAAGAGAGAAGGAAGTCGGGATAAATACCAATGCCTATTACGGGCAGAAGGATGGAAATCAAAACAAAGAATTCTCGCGGTCCAGAATCAAAAAAAGAGGAGTTTGGGGTAGCAGTCAAAAACCTGTATCCATAGAACATCTGGCGTAACATAGATAATGAATAAATCGGAGTTAATATCATTCCAATTGACATTAGAAAAGTAATAAGTATTTTGGGCATTAAAAGCAATTTTTGGCTGGTGATTATTCCAAAGAAGATTATAAATTCTGCAACAAAACCGCTCATGCCTGGTAATGCAAGGGAGGCCATTGAGAAGATACTGAACATTGTAAATATTTTTGGAATGGGGGCAGCCATTCCACCCATTGCGTCGAAAGAAACAAGACGTATTCTATCATAACTCGTCCCTGCCAAGAAAAAAAGGGCAGCGCCAATAAATCCATGAGAGATTATTTGTAAAAAGGCTCCATTGAGTCCCGTATCCGTTATAGAGCCAATTCCTATAATTATGAAACCCATATGAGATACAGAGGAATAGGCTATTCTTTTTTTTAAATTACGTTGACCAAGAGATGTTGAAGCTGCATAGACTATTTGTATTGCGCCCACTATAATCAAGTAGGGAGAAAATATAGAGTGGGCATGGGGCAATAATTCCATATTGATCCGAACCAACCCATAAGCTCCCATTTTTAATAGGATTCCGGCTAGAAGCATACAAGTACTGTAATGCGCCTCTCCGTGAGTGTCTGGTAACCATGTATGTAAGGGTATAATCGGTGATTTAACAGCAAAAGCAATAAGAAAGCCGATATAGAATATTCTTTCCAGTGCCACAGGATATGATTGATGAGCTGATATTTCAAAATTTAATGTTGGTTCGTTGGAACCATATAACCCCATACCCAGAACCCCTATTAATAGAAAGACAGAACTTCCTGCAGTGTACAAAATAAACTTTGTAGCTGAATACAGGCGTTTCCTCCCCCCCCACATGGATAGAAGTAAATAAACGGGAATTAACTCTAACTCCCACATGATGAAAAAAAGCAAAAGATCTTGAGAAGAAAATGATCCTATTTGACCGCTGTACATTGCTAACATCAGGAAATAGAATAATCGGGAATCTCGACTAACGGGCCAAGCCGCTAAAGTGGCCAAGGTAGTGATAAATCCCGTCAGTAAAATGGGTCCGAGAGAAAGTCCGTCTATTCCCAATCTCCAGTCAAAATGAAAAAAATTGATCCATTTATAACCCTCAACCAGTTGGATTAATGGATCGTCCGATTGGAAATGATAACAGAATGCATAGGCTGTTAGAAGGAGTTCTAGGGAACATATACCTAGGGTATACCACCTACTTACCTTATTTCCTCTATGAGGGAGAAAGAAAATGAAAGAACCCGCGGATATCGGAAAAATTACAATTATTGTTAACCAAGGAAAATAATTCGTGGTAAAGACAAGATACGCTTGGGCCAGAAAACCCGTGCTCGAAAATAGAATCTATTCCTTTTTCTTTTTCGAGTACGGGTTTTGTCGGTAAAAAAAAGAAAAATGAATTCAATTCAACTGGGGTTTTCTGAAAGGTATTAATAAGCTAGACCCATGCTTCGAGTTGTTTCATGCCATAAATAAACTCGAACACTTAAGAAATCCGTTGGACAGGCAGATTCACATCTCTTACAACCGACACAGTCTTCGGTTCTTGGAGCAGAGGCGATTTGCTTAGCTTTACATCCGTCCCAAGGGATCATTTCTAATACATCTGTGGGGCAGGCTCTGACACATTGAGTACACCCTATACATGTATCGTAAATCTTTACTGAGTGTGACATTGGGTCTATAAATTTGGAAACGTCAAAAATTTTCGATCTAGTCAATTTTGAAATGACTTATATATTTAGACACTAGATGAATCAACGATTTACCAGAAATTTTCAAGCTACTTCAGGGTCTGCTTTTGAAAGACGGCCAGGATCCTTTTATTTCTTGTGTTTTCGCAAAAATGATCGAGGTTCCATATCATACATGCGAATTCGAATTGATGAATAATAGAATTTGGATGATTCATATTACTTATTCAACAAATTTGATTGATTGATACGAGTTGATTTTTTGTTACGATAAATTGACGAAAGAATTGCTGGTCCAATAGCTGCTTCAGCGGCTGCAATAGCTATAACAAAAATGGAGAAAATATCGCCCTTTAATTGGCGACTATCAAAAAAATCAGAAAATGTTACGAAATTTATATTAACCGCATTGAACATAAGTTCAAGGCACATAAGGGCCCTAACCATATTTCGACTCGTAATCAATCCATAGATACCAATCGAAAATAAATAAGCACTCAAAACAAGGACATGTTCGAGCATCATTGAACAGCTCCTTATCAATTTTGATTCATTTCAATATGAACAAGAATTCAACAGATTCGGTTAACTATACTATAAACAAGTACAAAATCAAAGAATATATGGGCAATATAAATCTATCGAAATAAAAGAATCCTTCTGGTTTATACACGAACAAAGTCAAATAGAATTAAAGAATGGAATATGGGGAAATGGAAATTAAGGAATAAGGTAAGGAAAATTAAATAATTCAAATATAAGTAAGGTAAGGAATAAAAAAAGGGGAATGGTAATTAAGGAATGGTTAAGGAATGGAAGAAGGAATTAACAAATTATTAAGGAATTTAAGGATATTAAGGGTAATAGATATGATAAGACAGAAGAAGGGTTCACTTTCATTTTCCTTTCCTTTGTCAGTTCTAAATCAGAAAGATTTCTTACTGACGAGCCACAGCAATTGCCCCTATCAAAGAAACTAAAAGAAGTATAGAAATGAGTTCGAATGGAAGAAAGAAATCTGTTGATAAATGAATTCCTATTTGTTGACTATTACTTATAAAATCTTTCTCCAAAATCTGGTTTGATCTTGTAGTCCAAATAATCCCATACCATGATGTATCTAGGATAATAGTAATTAGTGAAATAAAAATAGTTGTACAAACTAGCGAAGTTACCCCATTCCAAAGGGTCCAAAGATGAAAATCTTTGTAAGATTCTGAACCATTCATGAACATGACAGCGAATAGGATTAAAACATTTATAGCTCCTACGTAAATAAGGAGCTGTGCGGCAGCTACAAAAGGGGATTTTGCTAGAATATATAATAAAGATATACAAACAAAAACCAATCCCAACGAAAAGGCAGAATAAATTGGGTTGGTAAGTAATACCACTCCTAAACCTCCTAATATAAGACCTGATCCCAAAAATACCAAAAGAAAATCATGTATTGGTCCGGGCAAATCCATTATCTGTAAGAGATAAATAAATCAAAATGTTTTTCATGACCTTATTGACCCCACCAGGAAATTTCAGGATATGTTTATAATTTAATTAAATTTGAATCTAATGAGTGTGAATTTCCGTAGGTAGAATTATTGGACCAAGCCCCAGTCCTCTTCTTTATTCGAAAGAAGAGCTCCAAAACTCTTTATTTCGAGAATAAATTACGAGTATGTTAAGAGGTTTGCAATCCCGATGAAGACAGGGTTCTCACTAACCAATCAATAGAAAAAATTTATCATCATTGAACAAGAAAAAAGAAAGACCGGATTCCCTTAGACCAAAACCGAACTTTAGGAATTGGAAATTCTTTGTGAATTCATAAGTTTATCCACTTTTTTATTTGATTTGAGGCGAATTAAAAATTGTTCGAATTGTATAATCATCAACTACTGGCATTGGTAAACGACCCAAAGCAATTTGATTATAATTCAATTGGTGACGATCATAAGTTGAAAGTTCATATTCTTCAGTCATTGATAAACAATTTGTTGGACAATACTCAACGCAGTTACCACAAAATATACAGATTCCGAAATCAATGCTGTAATTAAACAAACCTTTCTTTCGAATATCAGTTTCCAATTTCCAATCAACAACAGGTAGATCTATAGGGCATACACGAACACAAACTTCACAAGCAATGCATTTATCAAATTCAAAATGGATTCTACCGCGAAAACGCTCCGATGTAATTAATTTTTCATAAGGATATTGAATAGTTACAGGGAAACGATTTGCATGGGATAATGTAATCATGAAACTTTGACCAATGTACCTTGCGGCTCGTACTCTTTGTTGACCATAATTCATGAATCCAGTTACCATAGGGAACATATTGTGAATATCTATGAATAATTTTCTCTTTCTTTCTCTTGTTTAAGACAAGTCGCGAATATAGAATATCCTATTTCCTTTCCTTTACAGCGAAAGGAGTTGAGAAGAAGTTGTTAATAATAGATTACCGAGAGAAATAGGTAAAAGAAATTTCCACCCAAGATTTAAGAGTTGGTCCATTCTTAGCCTAGGTAAAGTCCATCTTGTTGTGATAGAAATAAACAAGAACAAATAAGTTTTAGCTAATGTAATAAATAGAGCAATTGTCGTTCCAAAAATTCCACCCGCTCTCTTTATTTCAAATAGTTGAGGAAGGAATATGTATGGAATAGCGATATTCCAACCGCCCAAGTAAAGAATCGTTACAAATAAGGAAGAAACTAATAAATTTAAATAGGAAGCAACGTAAAATAAACCAAATTTTATACCCGAATATTCGGTTTGATAACCTGCTACTAATTCTTCCTCTGCTTCTGGTAAATCAAAAGGTAATCTTTCACATTCCGCTAGGGAAGAAATCAAAAAAACGATAAACCCTATAGGTTGACGCCATAAATTCCACCCCCAAAAACCGTATTTTGACTGCGCCTCCACTATATCAACTGTACTTGAACTGTTAGAAAATCATAGTCGGAGAGACCATCACTGTTCCCATCGCTATTACAGAACCGTACATGAGATTTTATTCTCATACGGCTCCTCAAGGGCCGCAAATAAATTTAAGGACCAGGTAGTATTCTTTATCTGGATATATTTGGAGGATAGATAAAGTTAGTAATAACCTATTAGATTAGATAGAAGGTCCCGAATTAGGCCAACGGAATTCTGTCTACTAACAAAAAAAGAGAAAAGTCCTTCTGAATTGATCTCAGCCTTTAAAAATTTTCATTTTTCTTTGTCGAGTAATAGCTTAAGCCTTCAATAAAATACTCCTTCTCGAAATATCAATAGATATTTCAACCCAAGATTTTCGATTACGAAAAAGATTAGACATTCTTTTAGTTTAGTTCATGAATCATGACAGGAGTTCTAGCTCCATAAATAGGGATATATGAAAGAAAAAAGATCTATTTTTTTTTTTCGTTCCTATTCTTCTTTCTAACAAAAAGGGGGCTTAAAAAGGTTAAAGGATTATTTCGTTCCTGATAGTGATTTCTTTAATCGGTGGATAGGAGCATACTCTGGATCGGAATCGTGGGGAGTACTGCCTGATCATTTCTACCAACTTAAAGCCCCAATTACTCTTCTTTTTATGTTATAAAAAAATACTCTTTTGGACAATTTACAAAATCTCCATTACTAATCCTTTACGTATTTTGGTGTTCCTAACCATCCACTCATTTTTAATCAAACCCTCTTTGTTATGGCAATAGATTTGGGGTAATGCATACAAAAGGTAGCAAAAACCTGATAAGGTTTATCTTTTGAGCCCGCTTCAAGCCAGGATGACTAATCAACCAATCTTGGGGTAAAGATCTCTTTTCCTTAATGTTTCCTTCCGCTTAACTCTTGTACATAGGAAATGAGACTCTATTTTTTTACTGCGAATTTAGCATTTTAGAAGCAGTTTTCTTTCACTCAGATAACTATCTGGTTTAGTCCATCAATCCGAATGCTGAAAAAAAAGGAATAGACTTTTCTATCTATTCCCTTTTTTCAACTTCTTTCTTAGAAAGAAAGGAATAGGAAAAGGTTTATGTTTCAACGAATCGCACGTAGAGATATTGACAACACACATAGAGTTAATGGTATTTCATAACTAATTGATTGAGCAGCAGCTCGTAGACCACCTAAAAAGGAATATTTATTATTTGATCCATATCCTGACATAAGAAGTCCAATGGGGGCAATACTTGAAATAGCAATCCATAAAAAAACACCCATATTTAGATCAGCTAAAACAAGGCGATAGCTAAAAGGAATTACTGAATAACTTAGGAGAATTGATATGACTGCTATGGATGGGCCGATACTGAACAAACGACCATCCCCTCGAGATGGAAAAAGATTCTCTTTGAAAAGAAGTTTTGTCCCATCTGCTAGAGCTTGAAGAATTCCCAAAGGACCGGCGTATTCAGGCCCAATACGTTGTTGTATCCCTGCGGATATTTCTCTTTCTAACCACACAATTACTAGTACACCTATTGTGATTCCCAATACAAGAGTCAAAATAGGGACAAGCATCCATATGATCCCATAGACCTCTTGGAAAGATTCCAATCTGGAAAAAGAATGGATATCTTGTACTTCTGTTGTATCAATTCTCATTTCAACGATCAACTTCTCCCATAATGATATCTATGCTACCTAGTATCGTCATAATATCAGCCAATTTCATTCTTTTAACTAACTGAGGAAGAATTTGCAAATTAATAAAACCCGGCGGACGTATTTTCCATCTCCAAGGAAAACCGCTCCGATCTCCTATCAGAAAAATTCCCAATTCTCCTTTTGGGGCTTCAACTCTCACATAAAGTTCTTGTTTCGGCAATTCAAAAGTAGGAGAAGGTTTTTTACTAATGAATCGATATTCAAAACCACCCCGTTCGGGATACCCTTCTCTATCAAAACATCGAATTTCTAAATTCTCATAAGGCCCTCCCGGAATTCCTTCCAGAGCCTGTTGAATAATTTTTATGGATTCCCTCATTTCACTGATTCGGACTAAATAACGAGCTAAGGAATCCCCCTCTTTTTGCCACTGAACTTCCCAATCAAATTCGTTGTAACACTCATAATGATCCACTTTACGAAGATCCCATTGTATTCCGGAAGCTCGTAGCATTGGTCCTGATAAACCCCAATTTATTGCTTCCTCTTTACCAATAATGCCTATTCCCTCTACTCGCTCTAAAAAAATAGGATTCCGCGTAATAAGTTTTTGATATTCAGTAAGCCCTGTTAAAAAATAATCGCAGAAATCCAAGCATTTATCTATCCAGCCATGAGGTAGATCGGCCGCAACTCCTCCGATACGAAAATAATTATGCATCATTCTCATACCGGTGGCTGCTTCAAATAGATCATATACTAATTCTCTCTCTCTGAAAATATAAAAAAAGGGGGTTTGTGCACCAATATCTGCCATAAAGGGACCAAGCCATAATAGATGAGAAGCTATACGACTTAATTCCAACATAATTGCTCTGATATAGCGGGCTCTTTTAGGTACTTGAATATTTCCCAATTGCTCTGGCGCATTTACGGTTATTGCTTCTGTGAACATAGTAGCTAAATAATCCCAACGTGTTACATAAGGCAGATATTGTATAATTGTTCGATTTTCCGCAATTTTTTCCATCCCTCTGTGTAAATAACCCAATATGGGTTCACAGTCAATAACATCTTCACCATCTAGAGTAAGGATGAGCCGAAGAACACCGTGCATTGATGGGTGGTGAGGGCCCATATTGACTATCATGAGGTCCTTTCTTGTAGCTGGTATAGTCATAAGTTTTTCCTCGATTTTTTCTCTTCCATGAATTGCCGAAAACGAAAAGAAATTCATTCAAATGCAAAAAGATAATAAATCAAATAATTGAAAATTCTTTTTCAAATTTAACGAGTTTTTGACTCCCGAATACCCAACTGGCTTATTAATTCTTTATAACGTACTCTATTTTTCTTTGACAAATAAGACAGCAGACGCTCACGTTTTCCCAAAATTTTCCGTAGACCTCTCTGAGATAAATAGTCCTTTCTGTGAAATTCCAAATGGGAAGATATTCTTTCTATTTTTTTGGTAAAACTGAATACTTGAAATTCAACAGACCCTCTTTTTTCTTCTTGCAACATAACTGAGATGAATGGAGTTTTTACCATAAAACAAAGTCTCCTTCCCTTTCTTTTTTTTATATGAATTTTACCGATCGGTAATCAAAATACTAGTTATTTTGGAATTTTTTTTGTATACACAAGAGTCTTCATTTCGTTATGAACTTAGAATTTTCTAAAAAAAAAAAGGAATCGATAATCAATCCAACTTTCAACTTGATTCGGCCCTAGGGATACAAAAGAGTAGTCTATTTCTTCCTGCACTCACAAAAGAAAAGAAAAAATTTATATTATATATAAAAGTAAAACAATGAAATGACTCAACAAAAGAAAAAAGCTTTTGTTGAGTCATTTATAGATTTCATTTGAATAATTAGGACTCTCTATCAGGCTGAAATGTAAGCCAATGCATGCCTTCCTATTTTTGCTTTCATATACTAGATAGGGTATGGGTAGATATAATAGGGATGGGTATATCTAATCTAATAGGGTAGGGGTATATAGGAAAATTTCACTATTTACGAGTTTTCAATCGTGGATACATACGTATCCTTAACATACTGAAACGGCTGCCATTATTTGTATTAAACCAATAGCGATTCATACAAGCTAAATCTTCTAGTCGATAATTCGGCCAAAGAAAGAACCTTAATTTCATTAGTTTATTTCTGGTTTTATTTAGTTCTTCCTTTTCTTCTTTGGTAAGTTCAGCTGGCTCTTCAACAATGGGATTTTCATTCGTATTTTTATTCGTATCAATTATTGAACCCAAAGTTGAACCCAAAGACATTAGAATTCGCAATTTTCTACGACTTCTGGGGGATAAAACATCTTCAGGAGCAAGCAGGCCCTTTTTGGTAAGTTCAGCTGGCTCTTCAACAATGGGATTTTCATTCGTATTTTTATTCGTATCAGTTATTGAACCCAAAGACATTAGAATTTGTGTCACTTTGTTCCTAGCTTTCCCAATAACTTTATCCGTTTTTTGCTCCAATTTGATTTTTTTGACTTCTAAGTTTTGGAATTTTTGCTTATGAATAGCGGGAATAACTAGAATTTGATACTTCAGAAATTTCCGATTAATTTCTTTAAATATACGAACCGTTTCAAGGTCAAACACCCCGAGACTCAGCAGACGTGGAAGAGTTTTAGTAAGACAAAGCGGGTCACTTGCATGTTCCACACCGAGTGCCTCAGCCTTCCTTTGCCCCATAAGGAGCATCACCTGGTTAAGGAGGCGTCCCTGTTGTTTGACACCCATGGTCGTCGTATTCGGCGGCAGCTCGTGCATTTTTAGTAGCCATATTAATCTCATGGACCGCAGTTGTAGTCGATATTTGATCCAATAGTCACTGAAAAATGTCGAGCTTAATTGAACATTAAAATTATATGAGTCTTCTAGACTCTCAAGCGCGCGAGTCCAGTGGCCTTCTATCAAGCGAATGTTCGTTTTTTTTTTTGTTTCTTTCTTTTTTTTTACTTTTCGTCCTCCTACTTCTTCTTTTTCGCGACTTTCTTTTTCTTCTTTTTCTTCTTTTTCTTTTTCTTCTTTTTCTTTTCTGGCCATTTCTTCTCGAAGCACCTTTACTGTCGCTTTTAAATACTCCTTTGTTTTGTCATCAAAAGAGTGTTGTAAAAACTCTACACTATGCTTAGGCTTAAGACTAGACGTAGGACGGGCAAACGAAAGCGGCTGGCTGACTTTTTCTTTTTTTTCGGTCTGTTTGGATAAGTAGTACGGACAGCTGTAGTAGTCAGACCATAAAGATAAATAATCATAGTCAGCGGTTAGCCTTATCTGCAAATTTTGAAAAAGATAGTCGATCTTTAAGGTCCATGGTTGCATCGTATATAAATTACATAAATTATAAAGTCGTACAAATTCTGGGAAGAGCCAAGATTCTAAATTTGATCTTTCTAGATTTGATCTAGATGCGTAAAGGCGCAGTTCGTCTTCATTATTCAAGACCCTCCAAAACCCCATCCAATCAAAAAAGTTTTTTTTTGTTTTCTTTGAGTTTCTTTCTGTTTTCTTTGAGTTTCTTTCTGTTTCCTTTGAGTTTCTTTTTATTTTCTCGTAAATGGATGTGCCAATTGCCTCCGCCTGCGCCTCAAGGTCCTCCTTGACACGCTGCTCCATTATCCGATTGTTTTTTTGGTCTAGTGGTTTACGCCTTTTATCCAAATGTTTTTCATAATGATTAATATGATTAAGAGAGTCCGTTAAAAAAAAGTCAACATAAAGTAAGGCCATCCACGTAGGTTTTAATATCGCCTCGGCACACCTCGCATTCATATGAAAACTCATTGCAAGCTTAGCCGTAAGTGGTGCAGAAAGAATCTCCCGATCATATCCCAAGTTTTCTAGGCTTGGCCATTTCACAAAGAATGAGTGGGGCTGTAGCACCCAGGATATTGCCCACGGTCGGCAGACGTATAGGGACCGCTTAAGAGACTCCCATGCTATAGCGGCCATTGGGTCGTCAGCGTACGGCCCGAGCGACCTATGATCATTAGAGATCCAAGAATCTATAGCGTTCTTATCCATCTGATTTCCAGAAGAAAATTGTAGAAGTCTATAACTTAAAACTGGCGTCATTGCCCATACATCTTTCATCTTCTTATTACAATCGATATGCATATTCAAAAGACGCCCTTTTTCCAAAAAAGCGGTATGGTTCTTTGTGATCGTATTGACAAGGCTGTGTTTGTGTATATTGTAAGAATGAACAGCCGCTTGTTTATTATTTACCAATAATGGTGCTTCAATATATGGGTCCTTCTTAGATTCATCATTAAGAAAGTTATATGCTAAGAGATCATATCTATATTGTTTTTTAAACTTCGAATTTTCGCTAGGTATTGAGTCTACTTGATAGGAATCCTGTTTCTTTAAATCTTTACTTTGAACCATGCGGCGTTGATTCATTTTATTTCGCCATTTTTGTGGTTCTAATCTAGACCACCTTAAGTCAGATAAAATGTATGGTTGAAAATGACTCCTTAACCAGTTTTTCCATGGATTGCTTTTATCTTTTACTTTGTAAGGAAAAAAGGGTTTTTCTACTCCATAATTTTGTTTGAATTCAGAATGCCCTAGCCCTTGTCCAAAAAAATATGCTTCAAGGTAGGACTTGAGTTTTTTCTTAAGAAAAAGAGATGTACCGCGATATTGAAGAGAAGCTCTTAAATAGGGATTAATAGCTTGGGTTTGTGATAATTTGTAAAATACATATGCCTGTGACAAAGAGGAGAAGTTCAAAAAAGATGGGTTTTCTAGAATTAAAATAAAGTATTTCTTTTTTATTTTCTTAATTATATTTTTGCTAATCTTTTTGGTTAATTTAGGCAGTGCAACAACTCTCAGAACATTAATTCTCTTATTAACTTCCTCGAGAAAGTTATTTATCGAATTCACGTAGATCGTTTCAATTAAAAATTGGAAAAAATAATAAGATTTCCGAATTAATCGCGTCTTTTTTCTTTTTAATATTTTCAAAATCTTTATTAGTGATTCTACTGTTTGCCAATAAAAACTTGTTTTGTTAGAACTAACCGTTGTTTCGAAAGTTAAAAGTTCTTTTTCCGTTTCTTTTGTAATCCTTTCTATTTCATTTCTGATTGTGTGTGTTTTATCCATCATATCTTTCATTTTTCTTTTTGTTTCTTTTTTCCTTTTTATTAATTCAGATATTTCATTCCCTTTTTTTCTTTTTTTGACTTTTGAGACCTTTTCTTTTTTCGGTTTTATTAATTGAGAAATTTCTTTCGAATTTTTTCTTTTTTTGACTTTTGAGCCTTTTAGCAGCTTGGATCTAAAGAATTTTTTTTTTAAAAATAAAAGAACTCTTCGAAACCCTTTCTTTTTCTTTTGAAAGTTCGCTAAAACCTCCGTTTCCAAAAATTCAATTAGTTCTTGAAAAAAAGAATGCTGCGAAATAGGATCACCAAAAGGCATATCGGATATCTTGCCCCAAATCGTTAAATAAGAATCTGTTTTTTCCATTTCGGGTTCGGGCGCTCTCTCAGATCGGCACCAAGGTAGGTTAAAGGGGAACTCGACCCTTATCTGCATTCCTTCTGTCACCCAGAATTCCGGAAATTTTGAGTCAAAAGGGCCGCTAGGGGGGATCCCGCTAACGTGACAAAGAGTATATCTTTCTCTTTTGAGAGCCTCGAAATCCTGGGACCATTCGGGAGTTTTAAATAAAAGTGTACGAGCTATATTTTTTATTATTATGGCTAACGGGAATATAATCTTTTTTCTCAAAATTGCTTGGGCCATTAAGAAGCAACCTCTTGTTGCGTGACCGACATCAAAGAGCCCCCAGAGGTCTGATATTATGATTTGGCGGGCGTCCCGGATCAACAGTTCGTTCATTCTTTGAGATGCTTTTTGATATGCTTTATGGGCCTCCGTCTCGCTTTCCGTTTTTTTTGATTCAGGTTCTTTTGTTTTTGTCTCTTTTTTTTTATTTACTTTTTCTTTTTCTGCCCCCCCTTCGTTCTCTGTAAGAAAATCAGGACTTTCCCACATAAGTCTCAAAATTTTTATAATCCAACCTTTGCTAAATATTAGGTCCATACGAAGTTTTTTACACATTGGGTCCCTCAGTAGGTTTTGCAACACTGGGTTCATCTGCTTTGATATGAAGTGTAGCTCAAAAAAACCATAGGGTTCCCACATATATACCAGACCTCTACGAAATCGTTTCAGCACCTCACGGATATCTAAAGTCGATAGAATTAATAGAGTACTTTTCCTTCTTTTGGGCAAAAAAAGTGGGGACAGCACCCTGTGTTGATACCCCGCACAAACCGTCATTTTACGTCTTAGGGTGCGGACCGTACCTTTCAATATATGTCGACGAAAATCAGGCCTCCTAAACTGCTTTAGGACAAAACTTAGCGACATGCTGTAGTCATCGTCCTGCATGTGGCGTCTTGTGGGAATTCCCCGAAATTTTGCCTTTTTTGTACGGTAAGACATGGGTTCTGGTGCCCATTTGTTGTCTTTTACCAAAAACCGGGAAAACCATCGAGTGTCCGCTTCCGCTAGATAGTAGTTCCATTGAGGGACTCTTTTGACGATTGTGGCTTTGCTCGTCGCGACCTGAATGCATATTTTATACCTTTTCTTAATATTACCCATAAAAGGTTTCTGGGACACTTCACAAAGATCCATACCAAAATCCAGATCATCCACGTTAAAGTATTTGGTCTTCAAAAGTGTCAGGTATTCTTTCTTATCCCGGGGGAAGTATCGAGTTGCTTGAACTAAAAATTGATAAACCTCTCTTCTATCTTTGGAATCTAGACTTCTTGGGGAACCTGTTTTAAGAAAAGAAAGTCTCTTTTTCTTCTTTCTGTATAATTTTTTCTTATTTTTGTATAATTTTATATCTTCTTTTTGTGAGAATAAGTTTCTTATATTTAGTTTCTGTTCCCGTTTATCATATTCAGTACTAAGACTCAAAAGTCTAGTAAAAATCCTATTTCGCGCGAAATAAGATCCTTTTTTTGGTTTTGGTTTCTTCATTGGCGTTTCATCAATATCAATAAATAATAGTTTTAGCATTAGTTTTATATCCGAGATCGGTTTAATATCCCCACTCATCCAATCCATCACCGCATTCTTTATATTCTTAAACACCTCATTGTTTATATTAATATACCTACTAATAAACATATTATGCTGCTCCATAGCCTGAAATATCCAATAATAAAGAACCCGCGCATTATGCGAAGGCCTTCTCCCAAACATAAACATATTGATATTGAGAATGCTTTTGACAATCACCCTGATCAAAATAGGTCTTGCTAAAGTGCAAGCTCGTTTCATTCGTGCGTAAATTAGTTTCCCAATTTCCTTTGGATCCCGGAAAAGGCGGCCAACTTTTAGAGAAACTAGTCTATATAGTTTCGCCCGTACGCCGTCGACTGACTTTGACGCAGCTCTTTTTTGGTTGTATATTTCGATCTCGCTTTTGTCATAGAATGATCCACGAGACGGTCCATTCAAGAAGGGATCATTTTCGTGATCTTCGGGTGAGTATA